TAAAACTACGCCGTATTCTTCCTGAAACATAACCTAGAATCAGATCTTCATTATCTAAACGAACCCTGAACATACCATTAGGAAGTGATTCAGTAATCAAACCTTCATGAATCCATTTTTGTTCTTTCATTCCAGGCAAAACCCCCTTAAAGTATCAACTAATAGAGGAGTTATATTAGACAACCCGTCCTTTCTCTCACAAATAGGAAATTTTTGATTGAATTCCCATATCAGAAGGATTACCATATATAACATAAAATTTCTCCACCAATTCTTTCTAGTCGAGCCTCCCGATCCGTCATTATACCTCTCGAGGTAGAAAGAATTACAATACCCATTCCACCTAAAATTCTAGGAATTCGTTGATAGTTAGAATAGATTCGTAGACCAGGCCGACTGACCCTCTTTAAATTTAAAGTATTTCGATATGGTCTTTTCCTATTTCTTCTATGTTGCAGAGTTAAAACCAAAAAATATTTTTTGGTTTCTTGATGTTTTCTCACGTTTTCAATAAAGCCTTCTTGTAAAAGTATTTTAACAATGCTTTCAGTGATGTTAGTAGATACTATTCGAACTGTTCCTTTTCTATTCATGTCAGCATTTCGTATAGAGGTTATTATATCAGCAATAGTGTCCCTACCCATGATAAGCTAAAATCAGTAGTGTCTCCGAATTTTTTTTATAATCAACATGCTTTTTTGTTTCTTTTTTTTTCCAATTCAAACTGAAAGGTATATACGTGATATACAATCTATTATTTTAATAAAATATCCTACTTCTCATCTTATAATACCTCAGGAGCTAATGAAACTATTTTAGTAAAGTTTTGTCTCAATTCCCGGGCAATCGCACCAAAAACTCGAGTTCCTTTTGGATTTCCTTCTTGATCAATGATAACTGCAGCATTGTCATCATATCGTATTATCATACCGTTGTCTCGTTTGAGTTCTTTACAGGTACGTACAATTACAGCTCTGATCACTTCTGATCTTTCTAAGGGCGTATTTGGTATTGCTTCTTTGATCACAGCAACTATAACGTCACCAATACGAGCATATCGACGATTACTAGCTCCTATGATTCGAATACACATCAATTCTCGAGCCCCGCTGTTGTCTGCTACATTCAAATGGGTCTGAGGTTGAATCATATCTTTTTTTTTTCTGTTCTTTCAATGCAAAAAGAAATGCAAAGGGCGAAAAAGAAAAAGAAATATTGTTTGTCTAAACGAAAAAGAAAAAGAATCTCCGGTTTTTTTTTATCTCCAAGATTTATTTCCTTTGGTTCTACATTTCTATCCTGAAATAATGAATTGAGTTCGTATAGGCATTTTAGATGCCGCTATTGAGATAGCCCTTCGTGCTATATTTTCTGTTACTCCGCTGATTTCATAAAGGATTCGACCTGGTTTGACAACAGCTACCCAATATTCTGGAGATCCTTTTCCCGAACCCATACGAGTTTCTGCAGGTCTTACTGTAACTGGTTTGTCAGGAAATATACGTACCCATATTTTTCCACCGCGACGTGCATTTCGTGTCATTGCTCGCCGCCCCGCTTCTATTTGTCTAGACGTAATCCAAGCAGGTTCAAGTGCCTGAAGAGCATATCTTCCGAAACAAATATTATTCCCACGAGAAGATATTCCCTTCATTCTTCCTCTATGTTGTTTACGGAATCTGGTTCTTTTTGGGTTATAGTTGATGGTTTTTTCTGAATTCCATCTCTACTACAGAACCGGACATGAGAGTTTCTTCTCATCCGGCTCCTCGCGAATGAAAAATTATAATTATAATTTAATATTTATAAATCAAATTATAATTCGAATATTATTATATAATTAATATATAGATTAATACTTTAATTAAAAAAAAATCTAATATAAATATAGAATTAAGATCTACGTGTAATAATACACTAAATTAATAGATTCTTTGATATTCATCCAATTTATTAGATATTTTTTATTTATATATAAAAAGGAAATTAAAAATCTATTTGATTCCTAGTTTGTATCTATAATCTAATAAAAAGAAGGAATTTTCGCGGGCGAATATTTACTCTTTCAATATCTATTTCAGTTTCCGTTTTTAGGGTTATTTTATAACTATTAAGAATAGATGAATTGGTCTCTGGTTCGTTCCGCCATCCTTCCCAATGAATCATCAGGATTCATTTTCAATTGAATCTTCTGTATTCACAGGTTCCATCGTTCCCATCGCTTTTTGATTAATGGTTAGGTCTGAATAATTCTACAATGGAGCTCGTAATTAAATTTGTTCGTCAGCCAACCTTCTTAGTCTTTATTGGCTCGAGGCTCGTATTTTTTTTCTATGAATAGATTCATATCAGATAATTATGTGTGAATCTGTATTTATGCTTTATAACATTGTCTTTTATGATATGATTCAAAGACCTTACATATTGGAATCATATAGCATTTATATTCATTTTTTCTTTCTTTCACCTTTCCATTTATCCGCATCCTTTTAATGTATAT